AAATCTCTTGTCTCCAGCTATTGGGGATCCCATTTCCGTACCAACTCAAGATATGCTTATCGGACTCTATGTATTAACGATCAGGAATCGTAGAGGTATTTGTGCAAATAGGCATAATACATATAATCGCGGAAACTATCAAAATAATACAGTTGACAATAATGACTATAAGTATACGAAAGAGAAAGAACTGTATTTTTGTAGTTCCTATGATGTACTTGGAGCTTATCGGCAGAAACGAATCAGTTTAGATAGTCCTTTGTGGCTCCGATGGAGACTAGATCAACGTGTCATTGGCTCAAGAGAAGTTCCCATCGAACTTCAATATGAATCTTTGGGTACTTATCATGAGATTTATGAGCATTATCTAATAGTAGGAAGTGTCAAAAAAGAAATCCATTGTATATACATTCGAACCACTCTTGGTCATATTTCTTTTTATCGAGAAATAGAAGAAGCCATACAGGGGTTTTGTCGGGCCTATTCATACGCTATCTAAACTAATAAATTAGATTAGGTGATGCCCGTGCCCATAGGAATTCGGGTCTCTCCAGTTTCACTGGTATCATAATTTCTGAATTTTTGCGTGAATCAAGATTGAGATTGAGGAAAGGAAGTTTTCGAATCACTGACTCAGGCCCATTGTCGAATCCTACTCAGCAGAATATAGAGGTACTTATGGCAGAACGGGCTGATCTGGTCTTTCACAATAAAGTGATAAATGGAACTGCTATGAAACGACTTATTAGCAGATTAATAGATCATTTCGGAATGGCATATACATCACACATCCTGGATCAAGTAAAGACTTTGGGTTTCCAGCAAGCCACTGCTACATCTATTTCATTAGGAATTGATGATCTTTTAACAATACCTTCTAAGGGATGGTTAGTCCAAGACACTGAACAACAAAGTTTTATTTTTGAAAAACACCATCATTATGGAAATGTACATGCGGTAGAAAAATTACGTCAATCCATTGAGATATGGTATGCTACAAGTGAATATTTGAGACAAGAAATGAATCCTAATTTTCGGATGACTGATCCTTCTAATCCAGTCCATCTGATGTCCTTTTCGGGGGCTAGAGGAAATGCATCTCAGATACACCAATTAGTAGGTATGAGAGGATTAATGTCGGATCCCCAAGGACAAATGATTGATTTACCCATTCAAAGCAATTTACGCGAAGGGCTTTCTTTGACAGAATATATAATTTCCTGCTACGGAGCCCGCAAAGGAGTTGTGGATACTGCTGTACGAACATCAGATGCCGGATACCTCACGCGTAGACTTGTTGAAGTAGTTCAACACATTATTGTACGTAGAACGGATTGTGGTACTATCCGAGGTATTTCCGTGAGTCCTCGAAATGGGATGACGGAAAAAATTTTTGTCCAAACACTAATTGGTCGTGTATTAGCAGACAATATATATATGGGTCTACGATGCATTGCCGCTCGAAATCAAGATATTGGGATTGGACTTGTCAATCGATTCATAACTTTTCGGGCACAACCAATATATATTCGAACCCCCTTTACTTGCAAGAGTGCATCTTGGATCTGTCAATTATGTTATGGTCGGAGTCCCACTCACGGCGACCTGGTCGAATTGGGAGAAGCCGTAGGTATTATTGCGGGTCAATCAATTGGAGAACCAGGGACTCAACTAACATTAAGAACTTTTCATACCGGTGGAGTATTCACAGGTGATACTGCCGAACATGTACGAGCTCCTTCTAATGGAAAAATAAAATTTAATGAGGATTTGGTTTATCCCACACGTACCCGTCATGGGCATCCTGCTTTTCTATGTTCTATAGACTTGTATGTAACTATTGAGACTCGGGATATTATCCATAATGTGAATATTCCACCAAAAAGTTTGATTTTAGTTCAAAATGATCAATATGTAGAATCAGAACAAGTGATTGCTGAGATTCGTGCCGGAACGTCTACTTTTCGTTTTAAAGAGAAGGTACGAAAACATATTTATTCTGAATCAGAGGGAGAAATGCACTGGAGTACCGATGTCCACCATGCATCTGAATATACACATGGTAATGTTCATCTATTACCAAAAACAAGTCATTTATGGGTATTAGCGGGAGGTCCGCGCAGATCCAGTATAGTGTATTTTTCACTCCACAAAGATCAAGATCAAATGAATGTTCATTCTTTTTCTTTCGAAGAAAGATATATCTTTGACCTCTCAATGACTAATCATCGAGTAAGACATAAATTGTTGGATACTTCTGGTAAAAAAGATAGGGAAATTCTTGACTATTCAAGACCTGATCGAATCATATCCAATGGTCATTGGAATTTCATATATCCTTCTATTCTCCAAGAAAATTCTGATTTCTTGGCGAAAAAACGAAGAAATAGATTCATTATCCCATTACAATATGATCAAGAACGAGATAAAGAACTAATGCCCTGTTTTGGTATTTCGATTGAAATACCCATAAATGGTATTTTACGTAGAAATAGTATTCTTGCTTATTTTGATGATCCACGATACAGAAGAAATAGTTCAGGAATTACTAAATATGGGACCATAGAGGTAGATTCAATCATAAAAAAAGAGAATTTGATTGAGTATCGAGGAGCAAAAGAATTTAGTCCGAAATACCAGAAAGTAGATCGGTTTTTTTTCATTCTCGAAGAAGTGCATATCTTACCCGGATCTTCGTTCATAATGGTCCGGAACAATAGTATCATTGGAGTAGATACACAACTCGCTTTAAATACAAGAAGCCGGGTAGGCGGATTAGTCCGAGTGGAGAGAAAAAAAAAAAGTATTGAACTGAAAATCTTTTCTGGAGATATTCACTTTCCTGGGGAAACAGATAAGATATCCAGGCACAGCGGCATTTTGATACCACCAGAGACAGAAAAAAAAAATTCTAAGAAATCAAAAAAATTGAAAAATTGGATCTATGTCCAACGGATTACACCCACCAAGAAAAAGTATTTTGTTTCGGTTCGGTCCGTAGTCACATATGAAATAGCTGATGGGATAAATTTAGCAACACTTTTCCCTCGGGATCTCTTGCAGGAAAAGGATAATGTCCAACTTAGAGTTGTCAATTATATCCTTTATGGAAATGGCAAGTCAATTCGAGGAATTTATCACACAAGTATTCAATTAGTTCGGACTTGCTTAGTATTGAATTGGGACCAAGAAAAAAATGGTTCTATAGAAGAGGTTCATGCTTCCTTTGTTGAGGTAAAGACAAATGATCTGATTCGCGATTTCATAAGAATTGAGTTAGTCAAGTCCACTATTTCGTATACCGGAAAAAGATATGATAGGGCAAGTTCCGTATTGATTTCCGATAATGGATTAGATCGCACCAATATCAATCCTTTTTATTCCAAGGCGAAGATTCAATCACTTATCCAACATCAAGGAACTATTGGTATTGGTACGTTGTTGAATCGAAATAAAAATAAGGAATGCCAATCTTTGATAATTTTGTCATCATCCAATTGTTCTCGAATTGGTCCATTCAATGGCTCGAAATATAACAATGTGACAAAAGAATCAGATCCCATAATCCAAATTAGGGATTTGCTGGGTCCCTTAGGGACTATTGTCCCTAAAATAGCGAATTTTTTTTCATCTTACTATTTAATAACTCATAATCATATCTTGTTAAAGAAATATTTGCTACTTGACAATTTTAAACAGACTTTCCAAGTACTTAAATACTGTTTAATAGATGAAAATAGAAGGATTTATAATCCCGATCCATGTGGTAACATAATTTTAAATCCATTCCATTTGAATTGGTGCTTTCTCCATCACGATTATTGTGAAGAGACATCTACAATAATTAGCCTTGGACAATTTATTTGTGAAAATGTATGTCTATTCAAATACGAATCACACGTAAAAAAATCTGGTCAAATTTTAATTGTTCATGTTGACTCCTTAGTTATAAGATCAGCTAAACCCTATTTGGCCACTCCAGGAGCAACTGTTCATAGCCATTATGGAGAAATCCTTTACGAAGGAGATACATTAGTTACATTTATATATGAAAAATCGAGATCTGGTGACATAACGCAAGGTCTTCCAAAAGTAGAACAAATCTTAGAAGTGCGTTCGATTGATTCAATATCGATGAACCTAGAAAGGAGAGTTGAAGGTTGGAACGAACGTATACAAAGAATTCTTGGAATCCCCTGGGGATTCTTGATTGGAGCTGAGCTAACCATAGCCCAAAGTCGTATCTCTTTGGTTAATAAGATCCAAAAGGTTTATCGATCCCAGGGGGTACAGATCCATAATAGACATATAGAAATTATTGTACGTCAAGTAACATCAAAAGTGTTGGTTTCAGAAGATGGAATGTCTAATGTTTTTTTACCTGGAGAATTAATCGGCTTTTTGCGAGCGGAACGAGCAGGGCGTGCTTTGGACGAAGCGATCTGTTATCGGGCAATCTTATTGGGAATAACGAGGGCATCTCTAAATACTCAAAGTTTCATATCCGAAGCAAGTTTTCAAGAAACCGCTCGAGTTTTAGCAAAAGCTGCTCTACGAGGTCGTATTGATTGGTTGAAAGGCCTGAAAGAGAACGTTGTTCTGGGGGGGATTATACCTGTTGGTACCGGATTCCAAAAATTAGTACACCCTTCAAGGCAAGACAAGAACATTCATTTGGAAATCAAAAGAAAGAATCTATTCGAGTTGGAAATAAGAGATATTTTGTTACACCATAGAGAATTATTTTGGTCTTACGTCCAAAACTATTTCCATGAGACAAATTTCCATGAGACATCAGAACAATCATTTACTCGATTTAATGATTCCTAAGAGCGGATTCTTTCCTTTCACTTTAACTATCTTTCAATTATCTGGTCCGATTATTGATTTGGTAAAAAATAAAATAAGTAATTAAATTGGTAATAAATAAAATAAGTAATTAAAAGAAATTAATGGTTTGGGTCGTGTATCAACGGTCAATCCCCCCTAGAAGGTTCCATCGGAACAATTATTTATTTCAGGGTACCTCGTCTCTTTGTTAAAAAAAAGGAAGTGTCTGGGGAAAAATGACAAGAAGATATTGGAACATCAATTTGGAAGAGATGATGGAAGCAGGAGTTCATTTTGGTCATGGTACTAAGAAATGGAATCCTAGAATGGCCCCTTACATCTCTGCAAAGCGTAAAGGTATTCATATTACAAATCTCACTAGAACTGCTCGTTTTTTATCAGAAACCTGTGATTTAGTTTTTGATGCAGCAAGTAGGGGAAAAAACTTCTTAATCGTTGGTACAAAAAATAAAGCAGCGGATTCAGTAGCATCAGCTGCAATAAGGGCTCGGTGTCATTATGTTAATAAAAAATGGCTTGGTGGTATGTTAACGAATTGGTCCACTACGGAAACGAGACTTCACAAGTTCAGGGACTTAAGAGCAGAACAAAAGATGGGGAAACTCAACTGTCTCTCCAAAAGAGATGCAGCAATGTTGAAGAGAAAATTATCTACCTTGCAAACATATCTCGGTGGGATCAAATATATGACGGGGTTGCCTGATATTGTGATCATCGTTGATCAGCAAGAAGAATATACGGCTCTTCGAGAATGTGTCATTTTGGGTATTCCAACAATTTGTTTAATCGATACAAATTGTGACCCAGATCTCGCAGATATTTCGATTCCAGCAAACGATGACGCTATAGCTTCAATCCGATTGATTCTTAACAAATTAGTATCTGCAATTTGTGAGGGTCGTTCTAGCTATATAAGAAATCGTTGATTATCATTAAGAATAATAAGATTAGTTAATTATTTGGCAACTCATAGATTTATTGGATCGGTTACTATTTTTGAATTTTTAAAAAGAGATAAAAAAAGTACTGGGGATATTGATATTATGTTATGATGTTATGTAATTTCTTGGTATCGTAAATAAAATAAATATACGATTAATGATTCAAGTTAGTGAGTTGAGAAATAGATGGTTGAATCAAAATAATTCCTTTTTTGAAGTTCAATTTCTGTCAGAGGACAATATGAATGTTATACCATGTTCCATTAAAACACTCAAAGAGTTATACGATATATCGGGTGTAGAAGTAGGCCAACATTTCTATTGGCAAATAGGAGGTTTACAAATCCATGCCCAAGTACTTATCACTTCTTGGGTCGTAATTGCTATCTTATTAGGTTCAGTCATCATAGCTGTTCGGAATCCACAAACCATTCCGACCGACGGCCAGAATTTCTTCGAATATGTCCTTGAATTTATTCGAGATTTGAGCAAAACTCAGATTGGAGAAGAATACGGTCCTTGGGTTCCCTTTATTGGAACTATGTTCTTATTTATTTTTGTTTCTAACTGGTCAGGTGCTCTTTTACCTTGGAAAATCATACAATTACCTCATGGGGAGTTAGCTGCGCCTACGAATGATATAAATACTACTGTTGCTTTAGCTTTACCCACGTCAGCGGCATATTTTTATGCGGGTCTTACCAAAAAAGGATTGGGTTATTTCGGGAAATACATTCAACCAACCCCAATACTTTTACCAATTAACATCCTAGAAGATTTCACAAAACCTTTATCTCTTAGTTTTCGACTTTTCGGGAATATATTGGCTGATGAATTAGTAGTTGTTGTTCTTGTTTCTTTAGTCCCTTCAGTAGTTCCTATACCTGTTATGCTTCTTGGATTATTTACAAGCGGTATTCAAGCTCTTATTTTTGCAACGTTAGCCGCGGCTTATATAGGTGAATCCATGGAGGGTCATCATTGACTAGTTTTCGAAATAGTCTTTTTTAAGCTTATCCCAATTCATGCATGATTCAAGATAATCCACTTGGTTGGGGAACATAATAGATACAAATACAAATACGTATGAATATACATACGACCTAGAGTCGTAGGAAAAAAGATAGACGATATTGCGGAATTGTAAAAAAAAGATGGGTTGGGGGGGTCACACTAGATGTATGTAATCTCTATAAGTCCAGCCCCTGTGTCTGTTTCGAGGAATGATTCTAGAATCCGATTCAATATAAAATGTGGGTGGTTTACGTTATGGAAGAAACAAATGTATATGTGATATTAGATATTTACTAGTTATATAGGACTATTCCTAATATATATATATATTATTATATACCCTATATATATATATATATTATTGATTGATTTGATTGCGGTTCACTGCATTTATATAGTTCCAATAAAAGTCCTTCTGTTTCGTCTGTGATTGTGGATTGAATGAAATGCAAAAAAGAGATGAACTCAAGGATAGTATCTAGAAGAAAAAAGAAAGGAAAGAAGAATTGAATGAAAGAATGGTTCGAAACAAAGAAATGCAATAACTAGAACCGTATACATATGTATTTACAAAAACAAAAACTCCATTATGGGTAGAAACTCAAAATGAGATATCGAAATAGTTCTGACGATTCAGTAATATTATCATTTCAATTCGGAGTTTTTAGTTATTTCGACCCGATAGATCTTAATCAGATAGATCTTAATGATAAAATCTTAATGAAAAAAATGATAAAAAAATGAAGTAAAAATTCATTGGTTGATTGTATCATTAACCATTTTTTTTTGGGGTGCGAGGAACTTACCATGAATCCACTGATTTCTGCCGCTTCCGTTATTGCTGCTGGATTGGCCGTAGGGCTTGCTTCTATTGGACCTGGAGTTGGTCAAGGTACTGCTGCAGGCCAAGCTGTAGAAGGTATTGCGAGACAACCAGAAGCAGAGGGTAAAATACGAGGTACTTTATTGCTTAGTCTAGCTTTTATGGAAGCTTTAACAATTTATGGACTGGTCGTGGCGTTAGCGCTTTTGTTTGCGAATCCTTTTGTTTAATCCTAGAAATGTAAAAAAGTACCTTACATACTATACTTTTTTTCTTATTTTTTTAACTCGCTATACTTTTTTCTTATTTTATTAACTCAGAATTGCTGTTTGCTTCTTCTAATTATATCAACGCTTTACTCCTACAATTATTTATTTGTTGAGACAATACCCCAGGAAAGGAAGGACTGTTTTGAGGATGAGTAATTACTGGATCTGTTCGTTTTCTTCCTTCGCGTCCTTAGCTTAGTACAATGTAAACCTTTTTTTTACTTTTTTTAGGAATCGTTTCAACAAACGAGATATTTCACAATTGACATGAGACCCAAGACTTAACCTAATAAGTATTTTATTGGATTGGAAACTTCAAGTAAGAAATTTTAAAATTATCAAATTAAATTACTAGATTTAATCTACTCACATAAAAAAAAAAAAAAATGGAAATATTATTTATATAATAAAAAGAAATCGACCAAAAAAGGGACGATGAAGTGATACAAAAAGAACTCTGTTCTTTGTTAGTCCTATCTATAAGAGGAGAACATATGAAAAATGTAACCGATTCTTTCCTTTCCTTGGGTCACTGGCCATCCGCCGGGAGTTTCGGGTTTAATACCGATATTTTAGCAACAAATCCAATAAATCTAAGTGTAGTGCTTGGTGTATTGATTTTTTTTGGAAAGGGAGTGTGTGCGAGTTGTGTATTTCAAGAATAGGTTGGATCCATCCGACTGCACTTTATTTATGGTATTTTATTCATTTTATAGGATAAATAGGAAAAAAAGTGCACGATCTCAACGAATTATTTCTGAATAAATTAAGAAATCATATGTAAGAACCATAGCATTTCGTGACTTATTGGTAAATTTGATTCTCTATCAACCAATAATGTGAGACCATTAACATGGTTAAAGCTAAACTGTTTGAAGTCCAGGCAAAACATGGTACTCTTTCTACCGGTACTAACGTACCGAAATGGTTTAAAAATGAATAGTTGGTAATTTATCTGATATAGAACACTCATATCGATAAAACGATTTGAACCATTTATTAAAAAAATGGGCATCTTGCTCTTTTTTTTCCAATGCCGAATCGACGACCTACGTAAAAAAAAAATAGGAATTTTTGGATTTGAAGTGAAGAAAAAAAGGAAATAAAAAAAATATAGAAATAAATTGTAAATTTTAATTTTAAATTAAATAAAGAACAAATACAAATAAAGAACAAATACAAATAAAGAACAAATACAAATAAAGAAAGAACTTTGCTGACAATTAGAGATTTTTGTCTGGTCGGAAGAGTCCTTCTAATATTCTGGTCTTATATCAGTTTCGATGTTTTTGAATATAAACAGAAAAGAGAGGGTAGGCTCATTACATTAAAAAAAAAGATATGGGAATGCCCATAACATAAAATAAATAATTGAGCGTGAGAGCCAAATGAATCGAAAGATTCATGTTTGGTTCGGGAAGAGATTATGGAAGTTGTGAAATTAATGGTAAGATAATCTACTTTCATTAAATGATTTATTAGATAATCGAAAACAGAGGATCTTGAGTACTATTCGAAATTCGGAAGAATTACGTAGAGGGGCCATTGAGCAGCTCGAAAGAGCCAGGACTCGCTTACGGAAAGTTGAAATAGAAGCAGATGAGTATCGAATGAATGGATACTCTGAGATAGAACGAGAAAAAGAAAATTTGATTAATGCCACTTGTGACACTTTGGAACGATTAGAAAATTACAAAAATGAAACCCTTCATTTTGAACAACAAAGAGCGATTAATCAGGTCCGACAACGAGTTTTTCAACAAGCCTTACAAGGAGCTCTAGGAACTCTGAATAGTTGTTTGAATAGTGAGTTACATTTCCGTACGATCCGTGCTAATATTGGCATTCTAGGGGCCATGGAAGAAATAACAGATTAGCCCTTTTACTTTTACTTTAGTTTAGAGTTTAGGCATTATTTTTCCCTTTGCTTCCGAAAAAGAATAAAAAAAAACAAAACACTAATGGTAACCCTTCGAGCCGACGAAATTAGTAATATTATCCGTAAACGTATTGAACAATATAATAGAGAAGTAAAGATTGTGAATACTGGTACCGTACTTCAAGTGGGCGATGGCATTGCTCGTATTCATGGTCTTGATGAA